GAATGAAGGGAATATCTTATCGAGGTAATCATATTTGTTTCGGTAAATATGCTCTTCAGGCACTTGAACCTGCTTGGATCACATCTAGACAAATCGAAGCAGGTCGACGAGCAATGACACGAAATGCACGCCGTGGTGGAAAAATATGGGTCCGTATATTTCCAGACAAACCAGTTACAGTAAGACCTGCTGAAACACGTATGGGTTCGGGGAAAGGATCCCCTGAATATTGGGTAGCTGTTGTTAAACCGGGGCGAATACTATATGAAATGGGTGGAGTAACCGAAAATATAGCTAGAAGGGCTATTTTAATAGCAGCATCTAAAATGCCTATACGAACTCAATTTATTATTTCGGGATAAAAATGTAGAACCGACAGAGATGAATCTTAGGGATGAAACAAAAACGCAGGTTTCTTTTTTTGGACAAACAATATTTCTTTTATTTTCTTCATCCTTTGCATTGGAAGAATAAACAAAAAATTTGATATGATTCAACCTCAGACCCATTTAAATGTAGCGGATAACAGCGGGGCTCGAGAATTGATGTGTATTCGAATCATAGGAGCTAGTAATCGTCGATATGCTCATATTGGTGACGTTATTGTTGCTGTGATTAAAGAAGCAGTACCAAATATGCCCCTAGAAAAATCAGAAGTAGTGAGAGCTGTAATTGTTCGTACCTGTAAAGAACTAAAACGTGACAGCGGTATGATAATACGATATGATGACAATGCTGCAGTTGTGATTGATCAAGAAGGAAATCCAAAAGGAACTCGAATTTTTGGGGCAATCCCCCGTGAATTAAGACAATTGAATTTTACTAAAATAGTTTCATTAGCTCCCGAGGTATTATAAAATAAAATGAGATCGTGATATCTTTGGGGTATTTGAAAGAAATAGATTAAGAACTAGATTAATTCGTAGATTGTGTCTCACGCATATACCTTGCAAAATTCCTATTCATAAATCAATAAAAAAAAAAAAGAAAAACATGTTGATTATATCCAATTTTGAGACACCAATAATTTTAGTTCATCATGGGTAGAGACACTATTGCTGAGATAATAACCTCTATACGAAATGCTGATATGGATAGAAAAAGAGTTGTTCGCATAGCATCTACTAATATTACCGAAAATATTGTTAAAATACTTTTCCGAGAGGGTTTTATCGAAAACGTCAGAAAACATCGAGAAAAAAACAAATATTTTTTGGTTTTAACCCTTCGACATAGAAGGAATGGGAAAAGACCCTATAGAAATTTTTTAAATTTAAAACGGATCAGTAGACCCGGTTTACGAATCTATTCTAACTCTCAACGAATTCCTAGAATTTTAGGTGGGATGGGAATTGTAATTCTTTCTACTTCTCGGGGTATAATGACAGACCGGGAGGCTCGACTAGAACGAATCGGTGGAGAAATTTTGTGTTATATATGGTAATCCATTTAATATCCAAATGGGATCCGAAACCTCTTCCTATTTGTAAAAAAAAAAAGAAAGGGGGTGAGTTGTCTAATATCGTCTTTCCTCCATTAATTGATACTTCAGGGGGGCTTTACCTGAAATGAAAGAACAAAAATGGATTCATGAAGGTTTAATTACTGAATCGCTTCCCAATGGCATGTTCCGAGTTCGGTTAGATAATGAAGATCTGATTCTAGGTTACGTTTCAGGAAAGATCCGACGTAGTTTTATACGGATACTGCCAGGAGATAAAGTCAAAATTGAAGTAAGTCGTTATGATTCAACCAGAGGACGTATAATTTATCGACTCCGAAACAAGGATTCGAAAGATTAGGTCATTTTTATTCGATACGATTCGAGATGCAAAATTTCAAGAAACTTATTTTCTACCAAAAAAGAATTAAGATAAGGAATGACAAATATGAAAATAAGAGCTTCCGTTCGAAAAATTTGTGAAAAATGTCGACTAATCCGTAGGCGGGGGCGCATTATAGTAATTTGTTCCAACCCGAGACATAAACAAAGACAAGGATAATCAGACCCGCTAAAGGGCTCAATGTACAAATAAGAAATCTGTTTTGACATAAAATGGATATATCCATATATTTCTGACTCATATTTATGAGATGATACAATATGGCAAAAGCTATACCGAGAACTGGTTCACGTAGGAATGTACGTATTGGTTCACGTAAGAGTGCACGTAGAATACCAAAGGGAGTTATTCATGTTCAAGCAAGTTTCAATAATACCATAGTCACAGTTACAGATGTGCGGGGGCGGGTGGTTTCCTGGTCCTCGGCCGGTACTTGTGGATTCAAGGGTACGAGAAGAGGGACACCCTTTGCCGCTCAAACTGCCGCAGCAAATGCTATTCGTACAGTAGTAGATCAAGGTATGCAACGAGCAGAAGTCATGATAAAAGGTCCCGGTCTCGGAAGAGACGCAGCATTACGAGCTATTCGTAGAAGTGGTATACTATTAACTTTCGTACGGGATGTAACCCCTATGCCACATAATGGCTGTAGACCT